CTTTGGCTGGCTTATTTGTAACTGCCTATTTACAATACAGACGAGGTGATCAGCTGGATCTTTGATTAAGACCTTCTTAATTTGACCTCCTCCTTTCTTGAATTCGTAGGAGGTCAAATTAAGATGACTGTTCTATTTTTTCTGTAAAATTTTTGATCTAACAAAACAAGAACAGAATCACGCTCTGTAGGATTTGAACCTACGACATTGGGTTTTGGAGACCCACGTTCTACCGAACTGAACTAAGAGCGCTTTTTTATCACAAAAAACGACTGTATCTTTTTTTTTTTAAACTCCACTTAATTACAATCTTGAATGCATATATTATCATATATAACATGATATAGATATAAATGAAAAATTAGGTATGCCCACTTCACTTTTACTCGATTTCAATAGATCCCTCGTTATTGCTCATAGACGAAGTAAAGTAAGAGGTAGGGATGACAGGATTTGAACCCGTGACATTTTGTACCCAAAACAAACGCGCTACCAAGCTGCGCTACATCCCTTGCAATTGGTCTACAATCAATTGGTCTACAATGTCATTGTAGAGAATCCCTGTCTTGTTTTCCACAGATTTATACAGATTTATTTCATTTTCTCTGTTGAGATACACTCGCCATTTCTTCTTTGTTTTGGTCTCATATCAGATAACATATAAAAAGAATAACCTTACTGCTCAGGCGGGCGGAAAGGGACGGGTTTTTTTCTTTTAGTTTTAAGAAAGGGAAAATTTTAGATATAAAATCTTTGTACATTTCAATTTGAATTAAGAATTCCGCGCACAAAACAAATGCAAATACTACATATACATCTGATCATATATGTATTACTATATATGTATTACAATAAACACTTGAATAAAGAAGGAGGATTAGAAATGCGAGATCTAAAAACATATCTATCTGTGGCGCCAGTAATAAGTACTCTATGGTTCGGATCCTTAGCAGGCCTATTGATAGAGATCAATCGTTTTTTCCCAGATGCGTTGACATTCCCCTTTTTTTCATTCTAGTTACTAACATGGGGGGGTGAAGAAGATTAAATAAATATCTGGAACTACTACCCCTCTTTTTTTATAATTCAAAGAAGTTAGAAAAGAGAAAGAATAAAAGTGGATTCAACCTCAGTGAAATTTTGAACTCGGGACGGAGCTTCAAGTAAATTAACTTCAATTCTCTTTCTTAATTTAATTTAATTGAGGTGGAAATCTGGTTAGGTCAACAGTATCATACAAGATGCTTAAATAAACTACTGTACTGCGATTCTAAGTATTACTTATTTTCAGTATAATTGGTTACAACACAACATTTCATAATTTGTTTCGAGTGAGCAACTTTTCTTTTTTTGTTCCTGTCTTCCGCGCTTCAAATCGGAAAATAAAAGAGTTGAGTGAATAAAAAACCAAAAGGAGGTTCATGGCCAAGGGTAAAGATGTCCGAGTACGGGTTATTTTGGAATGTACCAGTTGTGTTCGAAACAATGTTAATAAGAAATCAACAGGCATTTCCAGATATATTACTCAAAAGAATCGACACAATACGTCTAGTCGATTAGAATTGAAAAAATTCTGTCCCTATTGTCATAGACATACAATTCACAGGGAGATAAAGAAATAAATGGCATCGATGACTTGGACTTGCTTGTCACTTTATACAAGGAAGATGAAAAATGACATATTAACATAATAGATATTTTTATATTTCAATTATATACTATTAATATAGTATTATATTATTATTATATTATTAGAATGTTATTATAATTATTTATATTATATATTTAAATATATTTAATTTTATATTTAATTTATATATATATTTATATATTTCATATATATATATTGAAATATAAACAAGCAAAATTTCTTAATTCTAAATCATTATCATTTTTGATCCGATCAAACGAAAGAAGATTTTCAAAATAAGGAATAAACAAACCATGGATAAATCCAAGCGAATTTTTCTTAAGTCCAAGCGATCTTTTCGTCGGCGTTTGCCCCCGATCCAATCGGGGGATCATATTGATTATAGAAACATGAGTTTAATTAGTCGATTTATTAGTGAACAAGGAAAAATATTATCGAGACGGGTGAATAGATTAACTTTAAAACAACAACGATTAATTACTATTGCTATAAAACAAGCTCGTATTTTATCTCCATTACCTTTTCTTACTAATGAAAAAAAATTTGAAAAAAAAAAGAGAGTTGGTCGTTAAAACGAAAACGACAGGTCTTAGAATCCAAAAAAACTAGGCTTACGTTTCAATTGAATAAAAAGTCCAATCCGAACTCAAACTGATGTTTTGTTCGAAAAATCCCAAAATATGGATTTTGGTGGCGTAAGACAAAAGCGAATTAGGGAAGTTGGGGAAGAAGAATCAATCTTTTTTTTTTTTTAATGTTTTTTTGCTTCGTTTGACTACTTGATTATATTATCATCAATCGTATTTTAATTTCTATTCTACCTTCCCGGAATTCATTCTCTAAGGCCAAGAAATTCCATGTAAAACAGTAAAACATTTCGATGGATTCCTCCTAATCGCCTTATTTTATGTTTATGATGTCATTGGAAATCATATAAAGACAATTGCTATTTAATATAGCAAGTTGCGCAAGTATTTTACGATTAAGAAGCAACTTTCTCTTGTACAGATTGTTTATTAATCTATTATAACTAAAAGATATTGTATTCTCGCGAATTACGGCATTTATACGAATGACCCACAAACGACGCACATTCCTTTTTTGCTTATCTCTATCCCGATGGGACGAAACCAAAGCTCTGATTTTTTGTTGAATAATATTTCGAGTAAGTCTTGAATGAGCCCCGCGAAAGCTTGATGCGAATAAACGGATTTTTATTCTACGCTTTCGAGCTATATATCCTCGTTTAATTCTGGTCATTGAATACCCGAAACGTTGATGACTAACTGATTGATTTCCTTTCTTTCAGTTATTCTTTTCCCCTTTTCTATAATAACAAAACGGATTTTTCCAATGTATAAAATAATAATTCCAATGGTTTTTGCTACTCTAACCTTCCCAACCACGATTTTTTCTCTAGGTATTTCACCTCGAAATAATAAATTGTATTGATACTCGGTATCAAACAAAAACATAGTAAATAAAAATGAGTAGTAAGTAGTAAGATAAAGAAATAGTGGGTTTCATCGTTTTTATGGTTAGTTCTTAAACGGCGAGGTCTTTTCTATACACCGGAGCCCCGTCTTTCATTTAATCAATGCTATTGTTAACTTGTACAGTTGACACTTTTTGGCTCTACCCGTTATTATCCAGTAATAGGTCTCTCACACCAAGATCTAGCTATACAGTAACGGTATTTAATTATGCGGATTGGCTGATTAGCTGACCCTTTTAGTCCGTCCGTTCTTACAAGAGTGGTGCCAGAACTTTTTTTGCTTTTTAATTTTAATATGATTATCCCCGCTTAACGGATAACAACAATTTACTGCCAATGGGGAATTTTTTCTCGTTTTGAAATCGAGAATTGAGGTGATTGAATTTGCACCAAGGGAAACCATAAATTTGATACACAATAGAAGGATAGAACTCTTTTTTTACTTTTTTTTAGATAAGGAAGGTTTTTTTCATTTTATCCTATTCATCGGTACTGATCATGGGTAGTCGAAAGTTGTTTCCTTTCGTTTGTCCCAACCCCCAATCTGAACGAGTCGCACATACACCCTAGTACACGTTCCTCGGCGTTGAGGACATCCCCCAAGAGCGGGCGATTTTGTAACATTTCTGATTGGCTGTCTTGTGTTTCTAATAAGTTGTTTAATAGTTGGCATGGTAAATCGTATGCATAATGGGTTGGTTTAGATCGATCCTAACCAGATGATTATAAATGCTTTCTATATCTATTAAATTGATAAATATTCTATTACTTATTCTCTTAATTTGAATTAAGAGAATAAGTAATAGAATTACGAATATTAAATACCCCTAAGAAAAAAATCTCAAATCATGATTTGCGTGAAATTTCTGCTACTTTAATTATGATTATGCAACTGCTACAAGATCAACAATTCCATGAGCTTGGGCTTCTGTTGCTGACATAAAAGTATCCCTTTCCATGTCTTCGGATACAATCCATAAGGGTTTACCTGTTCTTTGTGCATAAACCTTTGTGAGGATTTCGCGCAGTTTCAGTAGTTCTTCCGCTTCCAGGACAAATTCTGCTACCTGTCCCTCAGAATAAGCAGCACTAGGTTGATGGATCATTACCCTGATGATATAAGATAATCAAAGGCTACTCTATCTTGCACGATAAGATAAATGACGGGATCAAAGAATAATTAACAAAAAAAGATAGAATTAAACAACCGTACAGGCATTGTTTGGGCATTGCATACGGCTCCACTTAACTTTTTTAGTTGATCGAAGGAAAGTATAGAGCCTATCAGGCCTAGATCGGTAAATGATCCAATAACCACCCTTCTCTTGAGACTTGAGAGGAAGTTAGTTAATAAAAAACAAATACTATGGTGGCTCCGTTGCTTTATTTCATCGATGATTTAGCAATCCCAAAGTTTCTTTTTTTTTTAATAAAAAATAATATAATCTTATTTTTTGTTCGTACTTTTTCATAACATTAAGAACCTTTATGGTGTGAAAACAAAAAAGTTTGCAACGCTGAAATAAGGCTCCGACAGATTAAGATAAAATCGGAAATACCCTTAATATCTCATACTACTCTTTCGATAAATAATCTAATGTTAAAAAAAAACAATAAACGAATTTCTTATATCGAATTCAAAATGCCATGCTATTATTACTTAATATATATTCATATTTTTTATGGCGAAGGCATAGTTTTGTTCTTTCAAATAAAAAACCCAATGGCGCCGAGCGTGAGGGAATGCTATACGTTTGGTGATTTTTCCTCCGACCAGGATAATAGATCCCATCGAAGCGGCTAATCCCATGCATACTGTTTGTATATCCGGTCGCACATATTGCATAGTATCATAAATAGCCATTCCGGGTATTACCCATCCGCCAGGAGAGTTTATAAACAAATATAAATCTTTGGTCTCGCTTTCTGCACTAAGATATAGCATAAGAGCGATAAGTTGATTTGAGATCGCGCTATCAACCATTTGGCCTAAAAAAAGTAATCTTTCTCGATAAAGTCGGTTGATTAGGATCAGAATCTATCCCTTAGGAACCGTACATGCATATTTTGATGCATACGGTTCAATAAAAATTTATAAAAAAAAAGATCAATGTGTAGATTCCAGCCCTCCTTTTTGTGATAGTAAGTCCTTTCTAACTTCTCTTCTAACGAAAGGGTCCTTTCTTTCATTGTTTAATAAAGATGAGTTTTGATCCGTTTATCTATAAAATCTAAAAAAGAATTCATTAAACTTATCAAACTAACTTCTCATTGATGTATTCTTTCATCGGGATCCAATTTAATTAAAATCACGATGGCATTTTCTTGTTCCTGAATGGGCTTCTTAAATTCTCTTAGGTTTTGTGCTCTACTCCGAGTAAGGATCCGCCCCATTTTTATTTGCACATATAGGGCAAGTTGCACCAATACCGCGTCTTTTTGCTCAAATTTTTTTTTTTCAATTCCTTTCACGTCTTCCGTCAAATAGTTGACGCATTCGTCATATTATTTGATTGATTATGATTAGCAGTTTTAAATTGCCTGCTCTTTATTTTAAAATAGAATATGCTACTAGAATATGCTATAACTATAAGTAGTAATCATGGATATCGTACTAAATTGGGTTTTTCTCAACGGAGCCTAGCATACTTCATTTTATTGGTCCAAACAAAACAAGCCAACCATAAATTATTCTAATAAATTATTCTAATTGATAAGATACCTCCAAAGCATAGATCTATTTGCGTTTCATTATACTTCACGCTCCAAATTTTTGATGATTTAATCAATTTTTCTTGGGCGAAACAGAGGTTAATCCCGATCAGGGGAGGAAAACGGGGAAATTCCATATGGCCCAATATATCTGACAAGTCGCACTATATGTCAATCCAATTTTTATGGCCCCTCCCGGGAAGTTGAAAACGGACTTTTGGAACACCAATAGGCATGAAATGTAAAGACAAAAAGATTAAATACTTTATTTCACTTTGATGTGAAAGCGTAACAATGAATTTATTGTCTTAAGAATATTAATATTATATTAGCTTAAATTAGCTTAAAGATATTTAGTCTTACTTAATATTTAATATAATTAAATTATAATTATATAGTTAATTACTATATAATTATAGTTAATTATATTATAATATATAATAATTAATATTATTACAATTCTATTAATATTACAATGTATATAATTATAATATTTATATTTATATTCCTATTTATTATTCTCTTCATATTTATTTAATTCATATTCATTTTTATTTAGTTAATATTTTGATTAATTTTTATTCACGGATTTGCTAAGTTCATAAATAACTAAAAAATAAATATAAATACAAGGAAGACAAAATGAATAAAACCAAACAAAATCTTACGAGCAAGCGCCTTGCATTATGAAAAAATCTCCACGCATTCGCTCTTATAAAATGGGGTTAACCCCCCATTGCGTATTGGTACTTATCGAGTATAGAATAGATCTGCTTCTCTTTGTTCCTACAAACAGAATTGTGACATTATGACTAAAATATTATATTATAAAGAATAGAAAAAATATTACTCCTTTCTACAAGATAATCCACCGAAAAGGGAGGGGCCATAACATTGTTTTTTCCAGTGCAATAAAGTTACATAGTGTCTATTTTTTGTTGATAAAGGGGTATTTTCATGGGTTTGCCTTGGTATCGTGTTCATACCGTCGTATTGAATGATCCCGGTCGTTTGCTGGCTGTACATATAATGCATACAGCTTTGGTTGCCGGTTGGGCCGGTTCGATGGCTCTATATGAATTAGCAGTTTTTGATCCCTCTGATCCCGTTCTTGATCCAATGTGGAGACAAGGCATGTTCGTTATACCCTTCATGACTCGTTTAGGAATAACCAATTCGTGGGGTGGTTGGAGTATCACGGGAGGAACTATAACTAATCCCGGTATTTGGAGTTATGAAGGTGTGGCTGGGGCGCATATTGTGTTTTCTGGCTTATGCTTCTTGGCGGCTATCTGGCATTGGGTGTATTGGGATCTAGAAATATTTTGTGATGAACGTACAGGAAAACCCTCTTTGGATTTGCCTAAGATTTTTGGAATTCATTTATTTCTCTCAGGGCTGGCTTGTTTTGGGTTTGGTGCTTTTCATGTAACTGGATTGTATGGTCCTGGAATATGGGTGTCGGATCCTTATGGCCTAACCGGAAAGGTACAAGCTGTAAATCCAGCGTGGGGTGTCGAGGGTTTTGATCCTTTTGTTCCGGGAGGAATAGCTTCTCATCATATTGCAGCGGGGACATTGGGCATATTGGCAGGCCTATTTCATCTTAGTGTTCGTCCGCCCCAACGTCTATACAAAGGATTACGTATGGGAAATATTGAAACTGTGCTTTCCAGTAGTATCGCGGCTGTCTTTTTTGCAGCTTTTGTTGTTGCTGGAACTATGTGGTATGGTTCAGCAACTACCCCGATTGAGTTATTTGGTCCCACTCGTTATCAATGGGATCAAGGATACTTCCAGCAAGAAATCTATCGAAGAGTTGGTGCTGGGTTAGCCGAAACTCAAAGTTTATCCGAAGCTTGGTCTAAAATTCCTGAAAAATTAGCATTTTATGATTACATCGGTAATAACCCGGCAAAGGGTGGATTGTTCAGAGCAGGATCAATGGATAATGGAGATGGAATTGCTGTTGGGTGGTTAGGACATCCTATTTTTAGAGATAAAGAAGGACATGAACTTTTTGTACGTCGCATGCCCACTTTTTTTGAAACATTTCCGGTTGTTTTGGTAGACGGAGACGGAATTGTTAGAGCCGATGTTCCTTTTCGAAGGGCAGAATCCAAATATAGTGTCGAACAGGTGGGTGTAACGGTTGAGTTCTATGGGGGCGAACTAAATGGAGTCAGTTATAGCGATCCTGCTACTGTGAAAAAATATGCTAGACGCGCTCAATTGGGTGAAATTTTTGAATTAGATCGTGCGACTTTGAAATCCGACGGTGTTTTTCGTAGCAGTCCAAGGGGTTGGTTTACTTTTGGCCATGCTTCATTTGCTTTGCTCTTTTTCTTCGGGCACATTTGGCATGGTGCTCGAACCTTGTTCAGAGATGTTTTTGCTGGTATTGATCCAGATTTAGATGCTCAAGTTGAATTTGGAGCATTCCAAAAACTTGGGGATCCAACTACAAGAAGACAGGTAGTCTGATACCATATTGATCTCTTACTTTTTGCCTCTATTTATTTGATTTTTGTAATTTGAAATAGGATAGTGAAGATTTCTTGATTTGAATCGATGCTTTTTCTTTGACTCTTGCTCTTTGTTTTATTTGTATCCGGGAGACGCTCCTAAATAAACAGATATGGAAGCTATAATTGTAAACCACGATCGAATCTATGGAAGCTTTGGTTTATACATTTCTCTTAGTCTCGACTCTAGGAATAATTTTTTTCGCTATCTTTTTTCGAGAACCGCCTAAAGTTCCAACTAAAAAGTAAAAAGATGAAATGATTCTTTATTATCTTAATTGAAGTAAAGGGCCACCCGATATTGGGTGGCCCTTTACTTCAATTAGTCCCCGTGTTCCTCGAATGGATCTCTTAATTGTTGAGAGGGTTGCCCAAAAGCAGTATATAAGGCATACCCAGTAAAACTTACAAGTAAACCAGATATAGAGATGGCGACTAGGGTTGCTGTTTCCATTATTATATAATGTCATGATCCCAGTGGATCTATGATAAGATCATTTATTTAGAACGGAATGGTATACAAAGTCAACAGATCTCAATTAATACAAAATAGGATTTATGGGTACACAAAGCGTTGATGGTAGTTCTAAATCTGTTCCAAGACGAACTAATGTAGGGGGTTTATTGAAACCATTGAATTCGGAATATGGTAAAGTAGCTCCCGGGTGGGGAACTACTCCTTTAATGGGTGTCGCAATGGCTCTATTTGCGATATTCCTATCTATTATTTTGGAGATTTATAATTCTTCCGTTTTATTGGATGGAATCTCAATGAATTAGATTCACAAGAACTACTAAATCTTAGCTTTGCAATACAAAGTGAAGCGTTTGTGTCTCGGATTTTTTTAGTCTAGTCTATATTTGGTAGTTCGATCGTGGAATTTCTTTTTTTCTGTATTTCTGGAATATGAGTGTGCGACTTGTTATAATGGATCCTATTGATAGTACAGAGAACGGGTCTGTCATCTTGATAGAGATGGTTTTTTAGTCCGTCAGATATTTATTATAGTATCTTATCTGGAGCACGGAAGATATGAAATAGATTATGAAGTATTCGAACTATGATTCAGACTTAATATTCAATCCCGTGACCGGACTTCAAAAAATTTCAAAGAGTTATAAGGTATAAATTGAAAGATTTTTCGTCTTTAAAATTTCTTTGTTTATGTTTATTTTGATCAAGGGAGAAACCTTTCTTTGGATTTATAGTCATTATATTTATTCATTGACATTGATAAGTGATGATACAACGGTTCTTAACTCAGGGAATCTTTGCTTTGTACTTAAATTGAGTTTAAAATGAAAGTTTTATTGAATCATCGTGGTTCTAAGATGAATCTGAGGTTTCTAATCGATTTATAGGATCTTAACAATAAAATTCCTATCAATCAATAATTAAAGAAGATAACAGTAAGGCTGCATTACATATTATATTCCATACAAATAAAAAATACTCAAAAAATAGGTAAATAGAAGATTCAAGAGGCCTCTAATGATCAATATCAAGAGATGAATGAGCCAACTTGATATTTTGGCATTATAACCACAAAAAGAAAAAGAGTTTTCGGATTTTTCTTTTTTTGTACGTCATCTTAGAGACTATTAACTATTAATTGA